TTTTTTTTTTTTTTCATTTATTTTATGCTATGCTGTAAACTTTTAATTGATTAGATAGGGATTCCTATATCTAAAAGCGGTTACTCCTAATTTGCATTTTATTTTTTGCCTATCTTCTGTCATTTCTTTCGGAGACCCATATCTTATATTTGGTTCAATCAGAAATTATTTTATCATTTCTGTACCCACAATTCAATCTAGCTGGATATATACCACATATATAGTCCTTTTTTCCGCCCATTTACCCCGAGAAAATTTTTGAATACTCAAACGATCGATTTTGTCTTAGTTTATGCTTTTATTTATGCCTGAAAGCGGCGTAATGTCTCATTATGATCTGGATTGCGTCTCTTTCTTTCATTTTGATGATTTCCTTAACTAAAAACTAAATGGAAATGAATTAGAATTAAATCAATTACTATTACTTAGTAATCTAATTACTATAGTTAATCAATTCGTAATTCAATAATTTAGAATAATTAATAAAAAATAGAAATATATTTCTAAAGATATATATATATGATATATTGTCAAATATAATAATCTAAAATATTAGCAAAATATATAGTTAAAGTAATAGATAATAATAAAAAATGAAAATATCATTTTAAATGTGACTGTTTAATTAAGATACTGAAGATAAATAAATAGAAACTACATATCGCTATAGTCAATTAATGGTTATCATCTATAAATATTAAATATTTATTTGAAATATGCGCTTTCTATTCTTTTCTAGACTCATATTAATTATGAATAGCTAAGAATGGATAGTTAATAGCTACGATCCCAGTAGGTTATTGAATTCCTATGCATGCCCAATTTCGATTGTGTGAGCCCGCTTAGCTCAGAGGTTAGAGCATCGCATTTGTAATGCGATGGTCATCGGTTCGATTCCGATAGCTGGCTTCTCTCTATTTGGTTGCTTTTTTACGTGATTGCTAATGTCTCCGTGAAATCTAAAGAATGCTGGAAAATAGTATTAAATTATTGATATAATTTATCTCATTATTCTTTGTAGTAGAATACTTCAGTGGATTTCACTTCATTTATAGTTCAGTTTTAATTTAGGTTTATTCTGTAAAATTTAAATAAAATAAGGAGTCTTTATGTCGCGTTACCGAGGTCCTCGTTTCAAAAAAATACGCCGTCTGGGGGCTCTACCGGGACTAACTAGTAAAAGGCCTAGAACCGGAAGTGATCTTAGAAACCAATCGCGTTCCGGTAAAAGATCTCAATATCGTATTCGTCTAGAAGAAAAACAAAAATTGCGTTTTCATTATGGTCTTACAGAACGACAATTACTTAAATATGTCCGTATCGCGGGAAAAGCCAAAGGTTCAACAGGTCAGGTTTTACTACAATTACTTGAAATGCGCTTGGATAACATCCTTTTTCGATTGGGTATGGCGTCGACTATTCCTGGAGCCCGCCAATTAGTTAACCATAGACATGTTTTAGTTAATGGTCGTATAGTAGATATACCAAGTTATCGCTGCAAACCACGAGATGTTATTACAGCGAAGGATGAACAAAAATCCCAAACTCTGATTAAAAATTCTCTTGATTCATCCCCTCATGAGGAAGTGCCAAAATATTTGACTCTTCACCCGTTCCAATATAAAGGAGTAGTCAATCAAATAATAGATAATAAATGGGTCGGTTTGAAAATAAACGAATTGCTAGTCGTAGAATATTATTCCCGTCAAACTTAAACCTAACTAAAAAAAAAAAAAAGATTTGGGCTATTTTGCTCTCTTCTCTTTTCGTCGAAGTAAGAGATTGGCTGCCATATTTGAATTCCTTGTCGACCTTTTTTTAGTAGTTTAATTTTATGTACCACAACAATTAGGAATATGGAATCTATATCAAAGGAAAGCCTAACTCTTGGACTAATGGTATCCATTATTAGTTGATTTGAGACATTGTATTGTGATAAGTACCGTTGGTGGTTTAGATGAAGGTACGGAAAGAGAGGGATTCGAACCCTCGGTAAACAAAAGCCTACATAGCAGTTCCAATGCTACGCCTTGAACCACTCGGCCATCTCTCCTACATAATGATTATGACTCAGAACCCGAGTGAATAGCGAGTCGTTATCATAGTATATCATAGTAGATTATTGGTATTGGATAGATACGACCAATCAATTCTAACTATAAAAATATAAAACTTTTAGCGAGTTATCCTAATCCTAATCTCTAGTAAAAATGCCTTTATTCTTGAACTTCGATAAAATCGGACTAGTTCCCGTTATTGGTATACTACTACATTTGCATGAAATCTAATCGCATTAAACTATTTCTTATTTGTTTTATTCGAATATAAATTTGAAATTCCGACGAAACAATTTGAGTAGTAAGGTGTATATCTTTTTTATATTATTAGTCTGTTTTGTTTTTATGTTATTTCGTACTGTACAATTACTTTCTTTGTAGGATCGTTTTCCCACGAGAGGTAATGAAAAGAATTTATAGAATGGATTGTTAGCTATGTCTAG